GAGGAAGAATCAACAGAAAACCATGGGATTCGTTCAAGAAAAGCCAAACGTGTGGTAATTTATACTGATAAGGCGGATCCGGATCAGAATACCAATGCTCATACTAGTACCAGTACTAATAGTGATCAAGCAGAAGAGTTGGCTTTGATACGTTACTCGCAACAATCAGATTTTCGTCGGGATATAGTAAAAGGATCCATGCGCGCTCAAAGACGTAAAATAGTTATTTGGGAAATGTTTCAAGCGAATGTGCATTCCCTGCTTTTTTTGGACAGAATAGACAAAACTTTTTTTTTTTCTTTTGATATCTCCCGAACAATGAATCTAATTTTTAGAAATTGGATAGATACAGGACCGAAATTCAAAATTTCGGATTCTGAGGAGGAAGAGGCAAAAGAAAAGGCAAAAAAAATTGCAGATAAAAAAAACGAGAATGAAAGGATAGCAATAGCAGAAACTTGGGATACTATTATATTTGCTCAAGCAATAAGAGGTACTATGTTAGTAACCCAATCGATTCTTAGAAAATACATCATATTGCCTTCATTGATAATAGCTAAAAACCTCGGCCGTATGCTCTTATTTCAATTCCCCGAGTGGTACGAGGATTTGAAGGAGTGGAATAGAGAAATGCATGTTAAATGCACCTATAATGGTGTTCAATTATCAGAAACAGAATTTCCGAAAAACTGGTTAACAGATGGTATTCAGATAAAAATCCTATTTCCTTTCTGTCTGAAACCCTGGCGCAAATCCAAACGAGGATCCCATCATAGAGATCCAATCCAAAAGAAAGGGAAAACGGAAAATTTTTGTTTTTTAACAATCTGGGGAAGGGAAACCGAACTACCTTTTGGTTCTGCCCGACAACAACCTTCCTTTTTTGAACCTATTTATAATGAATTCGAAAAAAAAAAGAGAAAAGTGAAAAAAAAATGTTTTCTAGTTCTAAGAGTTTTCAAAAAAAAAAAAAAACAGTTTATAAAGGTCTCAAAAGAAAAAACAAGATGGATTATCAAAACGGTTCTATTTTTAAAAAGAATAATAAAAGAATTTGTAAACGTAAATACAATTTTCTTATTTGTATTGAAGAAAGTATATGAACCGAATGAAAATGGAAAAGATTCCATAATCATAAACAGTAATAAAATTGTTCCTGAATCGACCATTCGAATTAGATTCATGGATTGGGCAAATTATTCACTGACAGAAAAAAAAAGGAAAGATCTGTCCGATAGAATAACCCTAATCAGAAATCAAATAGAAAGGGGTGCAAAAGACAAAAGAAAAATATTTCTAACTCCGGATATAAATATTAGTCCTAACGATACAAGTTGGGGTGATAAAAGATCGGAATCGCAGAAACATATTTGGCAGATATCAAAAAGAAGAAGTAACAGATTCATATTCATACGCAAATGGAACTATTTTTTGACATTTTTCAACGAAAGAATATACATACATATCTTTCTATGGACTGTTAATATTTCTAGAGTCAATGTACAACTTTTCCTTGAATCAACAAAAAAGATTATCGATAAATACATTCACAATGATGAAAAAAATAAAGAAGGGATTGATGAAACAAATCAAAAAAAAATTCACTTTATTTCGACTATCAAAAAGTCTCTTTCTAATATTAGTAATAATAAATCAAAGATTTATGGTGACCTATATTCCTTTTCACAAGCATCTGTATTTTACAAATTATCACAAATCCAAGCTATTAAGAAGTATCATTTGAGATCTCTACTTCAATATCGCGAAGCATATCTTATTCTTAAGGATAGAATCAGGAATTTTTTTGGAACACGAAGAATATTTGATTCCAAATCAAGGCATAAAAAACTTCCGAATTCTGGAATGAATGAATGGAAAAACTGGTTAAGGGGTCATTATCAATACAATTTATCTCAGGCTAGGTGGTCTAAATTAGTACCGCAAAAATGGCGAACTAGGGTCAATCGGCGTCGTACGATTCAAAATAAAGACTCAAAAAAGAATTCATATGAAAAAGCCCAATTCATTCATTACGAGAAAAAAAATGATTATGAAGTGAATTCATTGACGAGCAAAAAAGAAAAATTAAAAAAAAACTACAGATATGATCTTTTTTCATATAAATATATTAATTATGGGGATAGGAAAGACTCATATATTTATCCATCCTCATTACAAGTAAACGAGGATCGAGAGATTCCATATAATTACAACACACCTAAAATTGAACCATTTTATGTACTGGGGGATATATCTATTAGTGATTATCTAGGAGAAGAGTATATTATTGGTACGAGTAAAAGTACGGATAGAAAATATTTGGAGTGGAAAATTTTCGATTTATTTCTTAGAAAGAATATAGATATTGAGTCCTGGACCAATACGGATACCGGGACCAACATTAATAAAATGACTAAGACCGAGACTGATTATTATCAAATGATTGATAAGAAAGATCTTTTCTATCTCACGATTCATCAAGAAATCAACCCACCCAATCAAAAAAAAAAGTTTTTTTTGATGGGAATGAATAAAGAAATGCTATATCGTCCCATATTAAATCCGAAATCTTGGTTCTTCTCAGAATTTGTGCCACTTTATGATGCATATAAGATCAAACCGTGGATTATACCAATCAAATTACTTCTTTTCATTTTTAATGGAAACGAAAACATTAGTGAAAACAAAAACATTAATGGAAATCAAAAAAAGGATCTTCGTATATCATCTAATCAAAAAGAATATCTTGAATTAAAGGATCGAAATCAAGAAGAAAAAGAACAGCTCGGCCACGGAAATATTGGATCAGACGCACGAAAACGACAAAAAGATTTTGAAAAGGATTACACAGAATCAGACATTCAAAAACGTGAAAAGAAAGGACAACCCGAGAGTAACAAGAAAGCAAAACTAGAGTTATTCCTGAAAAAATATTTGCTTTTTCAATTGAGATGGGATGATCCTTTGAATCACAGAATTTTCAATAATGTTAAGGTATATTGTTTCCTGCTTAGACTAATAAATGCAAAGGAAATTGCTATATCCTCTATTCAAGGAGGAGAAATGCACCTGGATGTAATGTTAATTCAGACGAATCTAACTCTTCCAGAATTGATAAAAAAGGGAATATTGATTCTCGAACCAGTACGTCTGTCTATAAAATGGGATAGACAATTTATTATGTATCAAACCATAGGTATCTCATTGGTCCATAATAATAAATGCCAAACTAATGGAAGATATCGAGAAAAAAGATATGTTGATGAGAATTATTTCAATGGATCCATTGTACAACATAAAAAGATGCTTGTGAATAGAGACGAAAATCATTATGATTTGCTTGTTCCTGAAAATATTCTATCCCCTAGGCGTCGTAGAGAATTGAGAATTCTAATTTGTTTCAATTCCGGAAATAGGAATGTTATGGATAGAAATCCGGTATTTTTCAATGACAACAATGTAAGGAACTGGGGGCAATTTTTGGATGAGGACAAGCATATTGATACAGATATAAATAAATTCATTCAATTCAAATTGTTTCTTTGGCCCAATTATCGATTAGAGGATTTAGCTTGTATGAATCGCTACTGGTTTGATACCAATAATGGCAGCCGTTTCAGTATGTCAAGGATACATATGTATTCACGATTCGGAATTAGTTGATGGTTGGTACATTTCCTATATATCAGGTGTCGGATCCGGTATATGAATGTACACACACGCTGTGTTACATTCTAATACATGATACCGATTCAATAACGTCTCAATTGGATTGAATCTAGAAATGATTCGGCAGAATCTTCTTAGGTCAAAATCATTTTCTTTTGTGGGTACAGAAATTGCCTTTCTATCGAATCAAATTCAAAATTGTACTTACAATTCATTTGAATTTAATTTTGATTTGATTTGATAGAATAAAGTAATATATGAATAAATCCAGATTATTGGGTGTATCAGATCAAAATAACTGGCATTCTTATTATTCCTGATTGGTAAAATCCATATCTGTGGAAAAAAAAAAAGAGAGAAATTTTATTTTTATGGTTATGGTCAAAAATTCATTCATCTCAGTTATTCCGAAAGAAGAAAAAAACAAAGGATCTGTTGAATTTCAAGTAATCAGTTTCACCAATAAGATACAGAGACTTACTTCACATTTTGAATTGCACAGAAAAGATTATTTATCTCAGATAGGTTTGCGGAAAATTCTGGGAAAACGTCAACGGCTGCTGGCTTATTTGTCAAAGAAAAATAGAGTGCGTTATAAAAAATTAATTGATCAATTAGATATTCGGGAACCAAAAACTCGTTAATTTGAAGATTGTTTGAATTCTTTGGTTTATTAGATCTTGAGTTTTGATGAACCTCATTTATTTCGTTTTCGGCAATTCATAGAATAATGGATCGGAGAAGAAAACATATGAATGTACCGGCTACAAGAAAAGACCTCATGATAGTTAATATGGGTCCTCACCACCCATCAATGCATGGTGTTCTTCGACTTATCGTTACTCTAGATGGTGAAGATGTTATTGACTGCGAACCCGTATTGGGTTATTTACACAGAGGGATGGAAAAAATTGCGGAAAACCGAACAATTATACAATATCTTCCTTATGTAACACGTTGGGATTATTTAGCTACTATGTTCACAGAGGCAATAACGGTAAATGCACCAGAACAATTAGGAAATATTCAAGTACCCAAAAGAGCCAGCTATATCAGAGTAATTATGCTGGAGCTGAGTCGTATAGCTTCTCATTTATTATGGCTTGGACCTTTTATGGCAGATATCGGTTCACAGACTCCCTTCTTCTATATTTTCAGAGAAAGGGAATTGCTATATGACCTATTCGAAGCTGCCACAGGTATGCGAATGATGCATAATTATTTCCGTATCGGGGGAGTCGCTGCTGATCTACCTCATGGCTGGATAGATAAATGTTTGGATTTCTGCGATTATTCTTTAACAGGAATTGTTGAATATCAAAAGCTTATTACGCAAAATCCCATTTTTTTGGAACGAGTTGAAGGGGTGGGCATTATTGGTGGGGAGGAAGCAATAAATTGGGGTTTATCGGGACCAATGCTACGAGCTTCCGGAATCCAATGGGATCTTCGTAAAGTTGATCATTATGAGTGTTACGATGAATTCGATTGGGAAGTCCAGTGGCAAAAAGAAGGAGACTCATTAGCTCGTTATTTAGTACGAATCAATGAAATGACGGAATCCATAAAAATTATCCAACAGGCTCTAGAAGGAATTCCGGGGGGGCCCTATGAGAACTTAGAAGTTCGACGCTTTGATAGAGCAAGTGATTCCGAATGGAATGGTTTTGAATATCGATTCATTAGTAAAAAGCCTTCTCCCACTTTTGAATTGTCGAAACAAGAACTTTATGTGAGAGTAGAAGCCCCAAAGGGAGAATTGGGAATTTTTCTGATAGGGGATAATAGTGTTTTTCCCTGGAGATGGAAAATTCGTCCACCTGGTTTCATCAATTTGCAAATTCTTCCTCAGCTAGTTAAAAGAATGAAATTGGCTGATATCATGACGATACTAGGTAGTATAGATATCATTATGGGAGAAGTTGATCGTTGAAATGATAATTGATACGACAGAAGTACAAGCTATCAATTCTTTTTCCAGATCGGAATCCTTAAAAGAGGTCATAGACCTCTTATGGCTGCTTGTCCCTATTTTTACTCCTGTATCGGGAATCACAATAGGCGTACTCGTGATTGTGTGGTTAGAAAGAGAAATATCTGCAGGGATACAACAACGTATCGGGCCTGAATATGCCGGCCCCTTGGGAATTCTTCAAGCTCTAGCAGATGGGACCAAACTACTTTTGAAAGAGGATCTTCTCCCATCTAGAGGAGATGTTCGTTTATTCAGTATGGGGCCATCTATAGCGGTCATATCAATTCTACTAAGCTATTTAGTAATTCCTTTTGGCTATCGCCTTGTTCTAGCCGATCTCAGTATAGGCGTTTTTTTATGGATCGCTATTTCCAGTATTGCTCCTATTGGACTTCTTATGTCAGGATATGGATCGAATAATAAATATTCCTTTTCAGGTGGTCTACGAGCTGCTGCTCAATCTATTAGTTATGAAATACCATTAACTCCGTGTGTGTTATCAATATCTCTACGTGTGATTCGTTGGAACATGAACCTTTACCCCTTTCCTTTATTTCCAGGAAAGGGGTTGGATGTGTTGAATAGATACCTTTCTCTTTTTATTCATCATTCGGGTCGATGAGTTAAACCAGATAGTTATATGAGTGAAACAAAACAGCTTATGAATTTGCAGTAAGAAGATTGATTCTCATTCCCTATGTACGAGAGTAAAGTGGAAGTAAACATAAGCGGTCGAAACTGTTTACCCCAAGATTGGTTGATTAGTCATCATGACTTGAAGCGGGTGCAAAAGATCAACTGTATGGAGTTTCTACTATTGTATTGTATGTTGTTGTATGTTGTGTATGTTGTATGTATTACCATATCGGGGATCAATCAAAAATGAGTGGACGGTTAGGAACACAAAGATACACAAAGGATTAGTGATGAAGATAATGTAAGGTATCCAAAGGGATATTTCTGCATAACATAAAAGGAATCATAATGAGGGCTTTAAGTTCGTAGAAATGATCAAGCAGTACTTCCTCACGATTCCGATCCAGAGTATGCTTCTATCCACTGATTAAATAAATGACTGTCGAGAACGAAGTAATCCTTTGATTTGATTTTTTAGAAACCCCCCTTCTGAGTGAGAAAGAAGAACAGGAACGAAAGAAATGAAATGCAATAGGAAAACTGAATAATAAGAGATCTTTGTTTATTCTTTCTTTCCTCAATCCTATCCATATTCATACGGATAGAATTCTTATAACGATTTATCAACTATAACTTATGAATTAGTGTCTAATTATTTTTCGTACGAAAAGTATGGGTCGAAATATCTATTGAAACAACGAGTATTTTATTGAAGGATTAAGTTATTACTGAACTAAAAGAATTCTAAGTCTAATTAGAAAATAAAGGATGAGATCAATTCGGAAGCACTTTTTTTTTATTATCGCGGACGGAATTCCATTGGTCTAATTCGGGACTCTTCGATACATCTTTACTCTAATCTACACTACAAACATGCCGAGGTAATAATGAACCAGTCCTTAGATTTATTTGTGGCCATCGAGGAGCCGTATGAAGCTGAGGTCTCATGTGCGGTTCTGGAATAGCGATGGGAATAGTGATGTTATCATCGACTATGATTATCTAACAGTTCAAGTACAGTTGATATAGTTGAGGCACAGTCAAAATATGGGTTTTGGGGGTGGAATCTGTGGCGTCAACCTATAGGGTTTATAGTTTTTCTAATTTCTTCCCTAGCGGAATGTGAAAGATTACCTTTTGATTTACCAGAAGCAGAGGAGGAATTAGTAGCAGGTTATCAAACCGAATATTCAGGTATTAAATCTGGTTTATTTTACGTTGCTTCTTACCTAAATCTACTAGTTTCTTCATTATTTGTAACAGTTCTTTACTTGGGCGGGTGGAATTTCTCTATTCCGTACATATTCATTTCTGAACCTTTTGGAATAAATAAAACAGGTGGAGTCTTTGGAATGACAATTGGTATCCTTATTACATTAGCTAAAGCTTATTTGTTCCTGTTCATTCCTATCACAACAAGATGGACTTTACCTAGGATGAGAATGGACCAGCTATTAAACCTTGGGTGGAAATTTCTTTTACCTATTTCTCTAGGTAATCTATTATTAACAACTTCTTCCCAACTCGTTTCGCTATAACAAAATATGATATTCTAGATTCATAACCTATCTAGAGCAAGAGAAAGAAACATCAAACTATTCATGGATATCCACGATATGTTCCCTATGGTGACTGGGTTCATGAATTATGGTCAACAGACAATACGAGCTGCAAGGTATATTGGTCAAAGTTTCATGATTACCTTATCTCACGTGAATCGTTTACCTGTGACTATTCAATATCCTTATGAAAAATCGATCACATCGGAGCGTTTTCGTGGTCGAATCCATTTTGAATTTGATAAATGCATTGCTTGTGAAGTATGTGTTCGGGTATGCCCCATAGATCTACCCGTTGTTCATTGGAGATTGGAAACGGATATTAGAAAGAAACGATTGCTTAATTATAGTATTGATTTTGGAATCTGTATATTTTGTGGTAATTGTGTCGAGTATTGTCCAACAAACTGTTTATCAATGACTGAAGAATATGAACTTTCTACTTATGATCGTCACGAATTGAATTATAATCAAATTGCTTTGGGCCGGTTACCAATGTCAGTAATTGGAGATTACACAATTCGAACAATTACGAATTCGACTCCAATCAAAATAATCAGGGGTAAACCTCTTGATTCAAAAACGATTACCAATTACTAAGATTCCGTTTTGATCTAAAGTAAAGGAGTGAGGCTTCTTTCATTTTGCTAGGTCAGTAAATAACTATTGATTGGTGAGAATCAAGGCTTGATTTTGATTTAGAATGGATTCATAGATCTGTGATGATTTCAAAATATACAATTCCGAACTACTCTTTCAGATACAGTAGCGGGATTGATCCAATAACTGTATCTATATAAATCTACACCCCTTTAGGATTCAATTAGGAACGTATCATATACAAGAAAAAAATAAGGTAACCTCTTTTTTCTTGGATCGGTTAGTAAGTTTATGAAATATTTCGATTTATTTATCTCTTTTTTTACACATAATGGATTTACCTGGACCAATACATGATATTCTTTTAGTATTTCTGGGATCAGGTCTTATATTAGGAGGTCTGGGGGTGGTCTTACTTACCAACCCAATTTATTCTGCTTTTTCATTGGGACTGGTTCTTGTTTGTATATCCTTATTCCATATTCCATCTAACTCCTATTTTGTAGCTGCTGCACAGCTCCTTATTTACGTAGGAGCTGTAAATGTTTTAATCCTATTTGCTGTGATGTTCATGAATGGTTCAGAATATTACAACGATTTCTATCTTTGGACCGTTGGGGATAGGGTCACTTCACTGGTTTGTACAAGTATTCTTTTTTCACTAATTACTACTATCTCGGATACGTCGTGGTACGGGATTGTTTGGACTACAAGATCAAATCAGATTATAGAGCAGGACCTAACAAGTAACGTTCAACAAATTGGGATTCATTTATCAACAGATTTTTACCTTCCATTTGAACTCATTTCGATAATTCTTTTAGTTGCTTTGATAGGTGCAATTGCTATGGCCCGGCAGTAAAGTAATTAAGTAATAAATACTTAGATCCAAAATAAAATAAAAAATAAATAAAGTCTTGTTTTGTTCTATGTTATCACATCCATTTTCCTTCAGTTCCATTTTCATATTCTATTGTTCATATATGAAATTGAAAGGGGTTTAGTTCGATCCATTACTAATACCTTACTTTGTTTCGTACTTAATTTATATTCTAATCAAATCGGTGAAATTGTTGTTCATATTGAAATGAATCAAGATTGATGAGGGGTTGGTCAATGATGACCGAACATGTACTTATTTTGAGTGCCTATTTATTTTCTATCGGTATTTATGGATTGATCACAAGTCGAAACATGGTTAGAGCACTTATGTGTCTTGAACTTATACTAAATGCGGTTAATATAAATCTCGTAACATTTTCTGATTTGTTTGATAGTCGTCAATTAAAAGGAGATATTTTCTCGATTTTTGTTATAGCTATTGCAGCCGCTGAAGCAGCTATTGGGCCGGCTATTGTTTCATCGATCCATCGTAACAGAAAATCAACTCGTATCAATCAATCGAATTTGTTGAATAAATAGTATTAATGATATAAATAAAGACAGATATCTACAATATATTCACTAATTTAGAACTAGCATGTATGATTCGTATGACCATGCTTGTTGAAACGTAAGAAATCAAAGTATCTTGGCCCTTGCTCATGAACAGATCCAGAAA